GTAAAAGCTTTAGCTGAAAATGTATGTATGTCTGCTCACAAAACACGAAGAGTCATTGATCAGATTCGTGGGCGTTCCTATGAGGAAACACTTATGCTACTGGAACTCATGCCTTATCGAGCATCTTATCCCATTTTTAAATTGGTTTATTCTGCAGCAGCAAATGCTAGTCACAATAAAAGTTTCAACGAAGCCGATTCAGTCATTAGTAAAGCCGAAGTCAATGGGGGTACTATCGTGAAAAGGTTAAAACCTCGGGCTCGAGGACGTAGTTATCCGATAAAAAGACCCACCTGTCATATCATTATTGTAGTGAGGGATAGCTCTAAAAAGAAAACGGATCAGGATATATATTTAGAAACAAAGGATCAATGGAAAGATCCTATAATAGAGAGATATTTGGAGAAAGAGAGAGAGAGAGAAAAAAAAGAGAAAGAGAGAGAAGAAAAATATGGGCAAAAAAATAAATCCCCTTGGTTTCCGACTTGGTGGGGAAAACCAAAAGCATAGATCCCTTTGGTTCGCGCAACCAAAAAATTATTCCATAGGTCTCCAGGAAGATGAAAAAATACGAGATTGTATCAAGAATTATGTACAAAAAAATAGGAGAATATCCTCGGGTTTCGAAGGAATTGCACATATAGAGATTCAAAAAAAAATCGATCTGATCCAGGTCATAATCTATATTGGATTTCCAAATTTGTTAATAGAGGGTCGAACACGAGGAATCGAAGAATTACAGATCAATGTACAAAAAGGATTTAATTCTGTGAACCGGAGACTTAACATTGCTATCACAAGAGTTGCAAAACCTTATGGACAACCTAATATTCTTGCAGAATATATAGCTCTACAATTAAAGAATAGAGTTTCCTTTCGAAAGGCAATGAAAAAAGCTATTGAATTAACTGAACAAGCGGATACAAAAGGAATTCAAGTGCAAATTGCAGGACGTATCGACGGAAAAGAAATTGCACGTGTCGAATGGATCAGAGAAGGTAGGGTTCCCCTACAAACCATTCGAGCTAAAATTGATCATTGTTCCTATACAGTTCGAACTATCTATGGGGTATTAGGCATCAAAATTTGGATATTTGTAGACGAGCAATAACGGGCCTTTCCTTGCCATTCTATCCAGTGATAGAACAAAAAACGACAAACTATTCTTTTTCCCTTCAATGAAAAATGAGCAATTCTAATTCTATAGGGTTGAATAAAAATTGGATTGATCATTTGGTAGAATTGCTATGCTTAGTGTGTGACTCGTTGGTTTTTCTTTAGAGTTGGGATTCAAAAAAAAGGACTGGCCCCTAACTAATAACTATAGAACTTAGAACCAGCTCATTGCTTCGTATTATCGAGATCCAAGGAACCAGTCACTATATGATGTGTCAATCATATAGTTGTAGCAACTGAAATCTTTTTTCCATAAAGGAAAAATCAATCTGATTATGGATTGTGAAGCGAAAATAGAGGGATGTGGGTAAATGGAAGGGCGAGAGAAAGAGAGAAGGAGAATATCAATGGTATATGATTCCAATATGTATGGTCTATTATGAATCATCTCATAAAAGGCAGTGTGATAAAGCATCAATACTGATTCGTCCATAATTAGATGAATACGGTTCATAGGAAAAATACCAATAATAAAGAGCCTCGAGTCAATAGAGACTGAGGAGATTGACTTGGGAACGAACTTGAATTGAGGAGCTCCATTGCAGAGTTCAGGCCTAGCCATTAATGGAGAAGCTATGGGAACGACGGAACCTGTGACTGCAGAAGATTCTATTGAAAACGAATCCTAATGATTCATTGGGTGGGATGGCGGAACCAACCAGGAACCAATTGATTTATTCTGAGAGGCCATGGGTTGACCCTACGAATGAAACAAATATTGAAAGAGTAAATATTCGCCCGCGAAACCCTTATTGAATTGCAAAATTTTGGCCGATTCGGTAAAGGTCAAGGATTCGTTATAAAAATAAAGCAAAGGCATTATCTTCTATATATAGAAATATACGTCTAGCTATATATACAAGATATACAGATTCCTACGTGACAGATTCAATATCAATAAATCCCATGATTTAGTGTATTATTCAATAAATACATGTGTATCTGTAATATTATTGAATCGTTTCATTCGCGAGGAGCTGGATGAGAAGAAACTCTCATGTCCGGTTCTGTAGTAGAGATGAGGTTGAGAAACAACCATCAACTATAACCCCAAAAGAACCAGATTCCGTAAACAACATAGAGGAAGAATGAAGGGAATATCTTATCGAGGCAATCATATTTGTTTCGGTAGATATGCTCTTCAGGCACTTGAACCCGCTTGGATCACATCTAGACAAATAGAAGCAGGGCGACGAGCAATGACACGATATGCGCGCCGTGGTGGAAAAATATGGGTCCGTATATTTCCCGACAAACCCGTTACAGTAAGACCTACGGAAACCCGTATGGGTTCGGGGAAGGGATCTCCCGAATATTGGGTATCTGTTGTTAAGCCGGGTCGAATACTTTATGAAATGGGCGGAGTATCGGAAACTGTAGCCAGAGCAGCTATTAAAATAGCTGCGTGCAAAATGCCTATACGAACGCAATTCATTATTTCAGGATAGGGATGTGGAACCAAAGGGGTATTTATGATGAAAAAAACAATCGCGGATTTCTTTATTTCTGGACAGACAATATTTCTTTCTTTTTTCCTTCGACCTTTGCATTGAAAGAACAGATTCAAAAAAAAATGATATGATTCAACCTCAGACCCATTTGAATGTAGCGGACAACAGCGGGGCTCGAGAATTGATGTGTATTCGAATCATAGGAGCTAGTAATCACCGATATGCTCATATTGGTGACGTTATTGTTGCTGTAATAAAAGAAGCAGTGCCCAATATGCCTCTCGAAAGATCAGAAGTGATCAGAGCTGTAATTGTACGTACATGTAAAGAACTCAGACGTGACAACGGTATGATAATACGATATGATGACAATGCAGCAGTTGTCATTGATCAAGAAGGAAATCCAAAAGGAACTCGGGTTTTTGGAGCGATCGCTCGAGAATTGAGACAGTTGAATTTCACTAAAATAGTCTCATTAGCTCCTGAGGTATTATAAATACTAGTAGATGAGACCATGATATAGTAGGGTATCTGAAATGGATCAATTAGTAGATTGTGTTTCACGCATATACTTTTAATAATTCATAAATAAAGAATCAAAAATTCACATAAAAAAAAAAACGGAACATGTTGATTATATCAAAATTAGGAGGCACCAATAATTATAGTTCGTCATGGGTAGGGACACTATTGCCGATATATTAACTTCTATAAGAAATGCCGACATGGATAAAAAAGGAACGGTTCGAATAGCATCTACTAATATGACCGAAAGCGTTGTTAAAATACTTCTACGAGAAGGTTTTATTGAAAACGTTAGGAAACATCGGGAAAACAACAAATATTTCTTGGTTTCAACCCTGCGACATAGAAGAAATAGGAAAGGAACATATAGAAATATTTTAAAGCGTATCAGCCGACCCGGTCTACGAATCTATTCCAACTATCAACGAATTCCTAGGATTTTAGGTGGAATGGGGATTGTAATTCTTTCTACTTCTAGAGGTATAATGACAGATCGAGAAGCTCGACTAGAAGGAATTGGAGGAGAAGTTTTGTGTTATATATGGTGATCCTTCTGGTATCCGAAGTTGATCCGTAACTTCCTATTTGTGAAAAAGGAGAGGAAAGACGGGTTGTTTAATATCACTCCTCCTCCATTAGTTGATACTTCAAGGGGGTTACCTGGAATGAAAGAACAAAAATTGATTCATGAAGGTTTAATTACTGAATCACTTCCCAATGGTATGTTCCGGGTTCGTCTAGATAATGAAGATCTGATTCTAGGTTATGTTTCGGGGAGGATCCGACGAAGTTTTATACGGATACTACCAGGAGATAGAGTAAAAATCGAAGTAAGTCGTTATGATTCAACCAGGGGACGTATAATTTATAGACTTCGCAACAAAGATTCAAACGATTAGGTGTAGGTGGCTTTTTAAACATTCCTTTCGTGGGAATACAATTCGAGGTTCAAAATTTCAAGAGACTTATTTTCTTCCAAGGAGTAGATTCGGAATTAAGGTAAGGAATAACAAATATGAAAATAAGGGCCTCTGTTCGTAAAATTTGTGAAAAATGTCGACTGATCCGTAGGCGGGGACGAATTATAGTAATTTGTTTCAATCCGAGACATAAACAGAGACAAGGGTAATCTTTCTAAAAAGAAAAAGGGATTTTCTAAAGGACCCGATGGACAAATAAAGGATCTGTTTTGATATGAAATGGATATATCCGTATATCTCTGACTCATATTTATGAGATGATAAAATATGACAAAACCTATACCAAGAATTGGTTCACGTAGGAATGGGCGTATTGGTTCACGTAAGAGTGGGCGTAGAATACCAAAAGGAGTTATTCATGTTCAAGCGAGTTTCAACAATACCATTGTGACTGTTACAGATGTACTAGGTCAGGTGGTTTCTTGGTCCTCCGCTGGTACTTGTGGATTCAGAGGCACAAGAAGAGGGACACCATTTGCTGCTCAAACCGCAGCAGGAAATGCTATTCGTACAGTAGTGGATCAGGGTATGCAACGAGCAGAAGTAATGATAAAGGGTCCTGGTCTCGGAAGAGATGCAGCATTACGAGCTATTCGTAGAAGTGGTATACTATTAAGTTTCGTACGTGACGTAACCCCTATGCCACATAATGGATGTAGACCTCCTAAAAAAAGACGTGTGTAGAAATAAGAATTGAACGGATTTCAAGAGAAATAAATGATTCAATGATCTGAAAAAAGAATAATATTATTATGGTTCGAGAGGAAGTAGCAGTATCCACTCGGACACTACAGTGGAAGTGTGTTGAATCAAGAACAGACAGTAAGCGTCTTTATTATGGCCGTTTCATTTTGGCCCCGCTTATGAA